TTTTTGACAAGCGCCTGCCGCAATAGGTCGTGTGAACCAAAATCCTATTAATAGATAAGAGCACATTCCAACCAATTCCCAAAAAATATAAATTTGTATCAAATTCGAACTTGTAACTAATCCTAACATGGAAGCATTGAAAAAACTCATGTAAGCAAAAAATCTCAAATATCCTTGATCATGAGACATATAATTGTCACTATAAACAAGAACCTGAATTCCAACTGTAGTGATTAATATTGACATAATAGAAGTAAGTGGATCAATAAAGTATCCGAACTCGAAAGAAAAATCATTATTGATGGTCCAAGACCTTAGGGATTGATAGATACAAGTTCGATCTATTTGCTCAATAGATAGATCGATCGAAAAAATCATAACTATACTTAACAATAAAATACTAAGAAAAGCCCACATACGACGAAGATGTTTTGTTGCGGTCGGAAAAAGTAGAAGTCCCACCCCTATTAACATAGGGACTGGAAGTGGAACTAAAGGTATGATCCAGGAATATTGATATGTATGTTCCATAAAATCAATAAAATAATACTAATTGTTTTTATTCTTAATTCATTGTTTCTGATTCACCGGTTCTTATCTCTTTTAAAAGGGATTAATAAAAAAAATTTTTCTTTTTCTATTCATAGTTATTTTGAATCTTTCCCAACAACTTAAAAATAAAAAAATGAAAAGTCCAAAGCAATCAAATGTTTTAACTAAGCTACTAGTCAAAAATAAATAATTATTTTATACTTTATACTAAGTAAGATTTTTATGAAGATAGAGCAAATTCAAAATGGAGATAGAGCAAATTCAAATTTCAATTATTATTCCCTAATTACACGAATTTATGTACATAGATCAAGACTAAAGAATTACACCAAATTAAGTTTGATAGAAATCGTAGGCTGGCCCAGAGGGTTCCCCAATAAAATACGAACTAGGTTTTTTAGTTTGTTTATTTTTTGTTTATTCACAATCATTAACTAGTTCATCTCGGAACGTATTGATTGTCTTCCATTACAATAAAAGGCATTTAATAACCAATTACTAGAAAAAAATGATTAGGTTGATAAAACCTATTCGATGTATTTTTCATGGATAAATGTAGCATGCCGAAAATAGCCAAAGATAAACGCGGAAGGGCCTTTTCTTTTTTTTATCAACTTCAACCAATTCTATTTCTATTATATAGCACAATCCACCCTATAGATATCGGTTTGAATAGGTATATAAGGGTACCGCCAATAACTCCGAAATACAAATTCCTTTTTCCCCGATATTTATGGAATCAAAATTGAAAAAATCCCTTATTCAGTTGTTTTTCTTTTTTGTTCTAGTAAGATTTTATGCCATTTTTGCATATTTCTATTTATTTCTTTTTTCTCTAAACTAACTACCTTTAGAAAAAATACACAGATAATGAGAAATGAATAGGCAAACTCAAAAATGACTCGTTTTAACAATAGATGTCTTTCACATCCAATTTGAGCAATGAATAACCTTTTCTTTTTTGAATGGCAGTTCCAAAAAAACGTACTTCTATATTAAAAAAACGTATTCGTAAGAATATTTGGAAAAAAGGGGGGTATTGGGCGGCGTTGAAGGCTTTTTCGTTAGCGAAATCCCTTTCTACTGGGAATTCAAAAAGTTTTTTTGTACAACAAATAAATAAGAAAACATTGAAATAATCTGAATCCGCCTGACTCAAAAAAGAGTTAATTGTGTTTCGAATTTATACTCTATAGTATAGAAAAGCCGAAAAAAGTAAGTAACCATTCCCCTTTCGTAATGTTTTGAACCAATTGATTTTCCTACTGAATTCGAAAAAAAAAAATAAAAAAAAAACGTACTTTTTTTTATTTGAAAATGGAATCAAGACAAACTATAAAGTTTCACCTTTCTTTTTATTTGAATATTTTTTTTATTCCCAGGATGGGGATTCTTATTTTCCCCATCACCCCACCATACACCCTAAACAAAAAGAATTTTTCTATTGTCTCTAATACGTCCAGCCCAATACCTAATTGATTTGATCAATCTTAGCACAAATTAATACTGAAAAAAACCTAACAATTACAACAACACAAAGTTATAAAAAATGAAAAAAAGAAAAAGAACCCTTTTTTGAGTTGTTCCCTGAATTGAAGTTAGAACTAGTTAGTTACAGCCGTTACAACAGTTCTAGTTTATCAAACCAGAAACTATGAAAGTTAAGTTAAATAAAACCGAAACCTTAAATAATTAAATAAGACGACAAAGGGTGGAATCTTTAAATCTACATTTTAATCTCGACGATTGACTAATAATAGGTTATTATGATTTCGAGCAAGCCGCTATGGTGAAATCGGTAGACACGCTGCTCTTAGGAAGCAGTGCTAGAGCATCTCGGTTCGAGTCCGAGTGGCGGCATAGCATCTTCAAAAAGATATACAAAAAGTGCTCTAAGGAATTTAATTTATGATTTCCATTCTGTATATTTGAGGTATTCTCGCTTTTAATTTTTTTTTTATGATCTTTTCAACTTTAGAGCATATATTAACGCATATATCCTTTTCGGTCGTTTCAATTGGAATTACAATTTATTTACTAACCTTATTAGTCGATGAAATCAGAGGACTATATGATTCATCAGAAAAGGGTATGATAGCTACCGCTTTCTGTCTAACAGGATTATTAATCACCCGTTGGATTTACTCGAGACATTTCCCATTAAGTGATTTATATGAATCATTAATCTTTCTTTCATGGAGTTTCTCCATTATTCATAGGATTTTCGATTTAAAAAAAAATAAAAATCATTTAAGTGCTATAACGGCACCAAGTGCTATTTTTACCCAAGGTTTTGCTACTTCGGGTTTTTTAACCAAAACCCATCAATCCGGAATATTAGTACCCGCTCTCCAAGTCCAGTGGTTAATGATGCACGTAAGTATGATGGTATTGGGCTATGCAGCTCTTGTATGTGGATCCTTATTATCCACGGCTCTTCTAGTCATTACATTTCGAAAAGCGATAAGGGTTTTTTTAAAAAGAAAAAATTTTGTAAATGTAAATGAGTCGTTTTGCTTCGGTGAAATCCAATACATAAACGAAAAAAGGAATGTTTTACTAAATACTTTTTCCGCTAGAAATTATTACAGGTATCAAGTGATTCAACAATTGGATCGCTGGAGTTATCGTATTATTAGTTTAGGATTTATCTTTTTAACCATAGGGATTCTTTCGGGAGCAGTATGGGCTAATGAGGCGTGGGGGTCTTATTGGAATTGGGATCCAAAAGAAACTTGGGCATTTATTACTTGGACTATATTCGGGATTTATTTACATACTCGAACAAATACAAATTTGGAAGGTGTAAATTCCGCAATTGTCGCCTCTACGGGCTTTCTTATAATTTGGGTATGCTATTTCGGAGTCAATCTATTAGGAATAGGGTTACATAGTTATGGTTCATTTAATTAACATCTACTTGAATTGAGGAAAGGGCTTGATGAAGACAAACATAGGACAGCGCATAGATCGAAACGAAACTTAGTGTTAGTGTAAGACGCCGAGAACCTTTTGAATCGCCGCACTGCTTGATTCAAAAGGTTCTTACAAGCGCCAAAGGCGTTTGGTCACAAGTCAAATTCGATTATTTTATTTCTTTTTTTTTTATTTAACTGAAACTGAAGAGAAGAAAAAAGACTTCCTTGTTCATTGGCTAACGAACTTTTTTTCAAAATAATGGGATTTCGTTTTGATTTTTTTTAGTCATGAAAACTATCGATAAAAAAATTAGATATAATAGCTTCGGCCTTGTCCACTGATAGTGAGAGAACGAAATCCGGATAAATACCAATACCTATTACGGGTAGAAGAATAGAGATCAAAACAAATAACTCCCGTGGTCCAGAATCAAAAAAAGAAGAGTTTGGTGGGGCATTAAATAGCTTGTACCCATAGAACATTTGTCGTAACATAGATAATGAATAAATAGGAGTTAATATCATTCCAATTGCCATTCCAAAAGTGATTAGTATTTTTGGCATTAAAAAAAATTTTTGGCTGGTAATTATTCCCAAAAATACTATCAATTCCGCAACAAAACCACTCATGCCGGGTAGTGCAAGCGAAGCCATCGATAAGATACTGAATAGTGTGAATATCTTTGGAATTGGGATAGCCAGTCCGCCCATTTCGTCGAGATAAGCAAGACGCATTCTATCATAACTCGTTCCTGCCAAGAAAAAAAGTGCAGCACTAATAAACCCATGAGAAATTATTTGTAAAATGGCTCCATTGAGGCCTGTATCGGTTATCGAGCCAATTCCTAGAATTATGAAACCCATATGAGATACCGAGGAATAGGCTATTCTTTTTTTTAAATTCCGTTGGCCAGGAGATGTTGAAGCTGCATAAATTATTTGCATGGTACCTACTATCATGAACCAGGGGGAAAATAGAGAATGGGCGTGCGGTAATAGTTCCATATTGATCCGAATCAACCCATACGCTCCCATTTTTAATAAGATTCCGGCTAGAAGCATACAAGTACTGTAATGTGCCTCTCCGTGGGTGTCTGGTAACCACGTATGGAAGGGTATAATCGGTAATTTGACAGCAAAAGCAATCAAAAATCCAATATAGAATATTATTTCCAGTGCCGCAGGATACGATTGATTAACTAATGTTTCCAAATTTAATGTTGGTTCATTGGAACCATATAAACCGATACCCAAAACTCCTATTAAAAGAAAAACGGAACCTCCTGCAGTGTACAAAATAAATTTTGTGGCTGAATAAAGGCGTTTCTTTCCACCCCACACGGCCAGAAGTAGATAAACGGGAATTAATTCTAATTCCCACATGATGAAAAAAAGTAAAAGGTCTCGAGAAGAAAATGGTCCTATTTGACCGCTGTACATCGCTAACATCAGGAAATGGAATAGTCGGGAATTTCGAGTAACTGGCCGAGCCGCTAAAGTAGCTAAAGTAGTGATAAATCCCGTCAGTAAAAGGGGTCCTATGGAAAGTCCATCTATTCCCAACCGCCAGTCAAAATCAAAAAAGGTGATCCATTTATAATCCTCTGCCAGCTGGATTAATGGATCGTCCAATTGGAAATTATAACAGAATGCATAGGTCGTTAGAAGGAGTTCTAAGACACATATATATATTGTATATCCTCTAGTCACCTTATTTCCTCTATGAGGGAGAAAGAAAATTAAAGAACCCGCGGCTATCGGAAAAACTACAATTAGTGTTAACCAAGGAAAATAATTCGTGGTAAAGACAAGATACACTCGGCCCAGAAAAACCCGTGCTCGAAACTCGAAAATAGAATATATTCTTATTTTTTTTCTTTTTCGAGTACGGGTTTTTGTCGGTAATCGGTAAAAAAAAAGAAACTGTATTTAGAAGGGATTCAGATGGGTTTTTGGTAACGTATCAATATCAATAAGCTAGACCCATGCTTCGAGTTGTTTCATGCCATAAATAAACCCGAACACTCAAGAAATCCGTTGGACAGGCGGATTCGCATCGCTTACAACCAACACAGTCCTCTGTTCTTGGAGCAGAAGCAATTTGCTTTGCTTTACATCCGTCCCAAGGTATCATTTCTAATACATCTGTGGGGCAAGCTCGGACACATTGAGTACACCCTATACATGTATCATAAATCTTTACTGAATGTGACATTGGATCTATCAATTTTTGTTTTGAACTTTTTAATTTTCGATCTAGTCAATTTGTAAATATCGTATATTTAAACACCAGATGAATCAATGATTTACCAGAATTTTTCTAATTAACCCACTTTTGGATCAACCCCTAAGAGGGAACAAAGATACTTTGATTTCTTCCGGTTTGACAACCATGATCAAGGTTAGGGCATATTATATATCCTAAGCCGAATTGATGAATATTATGATTTCTAAATGCTATTTATTCAATAAAGTCGATTGATTGATACGAGTCGATTTTCTGTTACGATAAATTGACGAAACAATAGCTGATCCGATAGCTGCTTCGGCGGCTGCAATAGCTATAACAAAAATTGAGAAAATATTTCCTTTTAATTGTCGACTATCAAAAAAATCAGAGAATGTTACGAAATTGATATTAACTGCATTTAGTATAAGTTCAAGACACATCAGGGCCCGAACCATATTTCGGCTCGTAATCAATCCATAGATACCAATAGAAAATAAATAGGCACTCAAAACAAGTACATGCTCGAGCATCATTGACCAACTCCGTACCAATTTCGATTCATTTCAATATGAACAATAATGCAAGTGATTTGATTGCTTAGAATATACCAAGTACGGAGCAAAAGAATCTATTTGATAATAGATCGAATACAAAAATTTCGATTTTGATTTTCTATTGATCCATGAATAGTATTCAACTAGACTTTAAAGAATTGAAGGAAAAAAGTAGAATTGGGATTGCTGTTTCTAGTTCTAAAGATTTGTTACTGACGAGCCACGGCAATTGCACCTATCAAAGCAACTAAAAGAATTATTGAAACGAGTTCAAATGGAAGAAAAAAGTCTGTTGATAAATGAATTCCAATTTGTTGACTATTACTTATCAAATCTTGTTCGATAATCTGGTTGGGTCGTGTAGTCCAAATAATCCTGTACCACGACGTATCTAGAATAGTAGCGATTAGCGAAAAAAAAATACTTGTACAAACCAGGGAAGTAAGCCCATCACCAACAGTCCAAAGATTCAAATGAAAATCTTTGGAATAGTCTGAACCATTCATGAACATTACAGCAAATATGATTAAAACATTTACAGCTCCCACGTAAATAAGGAGCTGCGCGGCAGCTACAAAATGGGAATTTGCTAGAATATAGAATAAGGATATACAAACAAGAACCAATCCCAAGGAAAAGGCAGAATAAATCGGGTTGGTAAATAATACCACTCCCAGACCTCCTAATATAAGACCTGATCCCAGAAAAACTAAAAGAAAATCATGTATTGGTCCAGGCAAATCCATTATGTTAAAATAAGAGATAAATAAATCGAAATCTTTTTCATGAACTTATTGAACCGACCAGGAAATTTTTTTTTTGAGACGTTCCCAATTCCAATTGAATTAAATTCGAATCTATTAAGTGGGAATTGGTACAGATACGTATACAGTTATTGGATAAATTTCCTTCTTTTCTTTATTCGAAATGGCAATTTGAAATTGAAGCTATATATAGTTCGAAAAAGCTTCGGTCTATATATTATTTCAATACAAATTAAGTTGTCCCTCTCATCAACCAATCAATAGTTGGGATTTGGAGTTATTGACCAAGCAAAGAAAAAAACCTTATTCCTTTATACCAAATATACTAAAATGGAACCTTAGTAATCCGAAATTAAAAGGTTTAGTCATTTTTTCCATTTTTTCTTTGAGGCGAATTCAACACTGTTCGAATTGTAAAATCGTCAATGACTGACATTGGTAAACGACCTAAAGCAATTTGATTATAATTCAATTCGTGACGGTCGTAAGTAGCAAGTTCATATTCTTCAGTCATTGATAAACAATTTGTTGGACAATACTCAACGCAGTTACCACAAAAAATACAAATTCCAAAATCAATACTGTAATTAAGCAATCGTTTCTTTCGAATATCTGTTTCAAATTTCCAATCAACAACAGGCAGATCTATAGGACATACGCGAACGCATACTTCACAAGCAATACATTTATCAAATTCAAAATGGATTCGACCGCGAAAACGCTCCGATGTGATTAATTTTTCATAAGGATATTGAATAGTTACAGGTAAACGATTTGCTTGGGATAAAGTAATCATGAAACTTTGACCAATGTACCTTGCAGCTCGTATTGTTTGTTGACCATAATTCATGAAACCAGTTACCATAGGGAACATATCGTGAATATCTATGAATAATTTGAGTTTCTTTCTCTTGTTTGAGACAAGTAGTGAATATTCTATTCCTTTTTTCTTTATAGCGAAAGGAGTTGGGAAGAAGTTGTTAATAATAGATTACCGAGAGAAATAGGTAAAAGAAATTTCCAGCCAAGATTTAATAGTTGGTCCATTCTTAGTCTCGGTAAAGTCCACCTTGTTGTAATCGGAACGAACAAGAACAAATAAGTTTTAGCTAATGTAATAAAGATACCAATTGTCGTTCCAAAGATTCCATCCGCTTTATTTATTTCAAATAGCTCAGGAACAAATATGTATGGAATGGAAAGATTCCAACCCCCCAAGTAAAGAACTGTTAGAAATAATGAGGAAACTAATAGATTTAGATAGGAAGCAACGTAAAATAAACCAAATTTTATTCCTGAATACTCGGTTTGATAACCTGCTACTAGTTCTTCTTCTGCTTCTGGTAAATCAAAAGGTAATCTCTCGCATTCCGCTAGGGAGGAAATTAGAAAAACGATAAACCCTATAGGTTGACGCCACAAATTCCACCCCCAAAAACCATATTTTGATTGTGCCCCAACTATATCAACTGTACTTGAACTGTTAGATAATCATAGTCGGTGGTAACATTACGGTTCCCATCGCTATTACAAAACCGTACATGAGATTTTCACCTCATACGGCTCCTCAGGGCCACAAATAAATGTAAGGACCGGACCAGTATTAGTTATCTTGATATGGTTATAGGATAGAGAAAGTCAAAATAAAAATCTAGCGGAGGATCCCCAATTATACCACAGGAATTCTGTCTGCTCTAAGGATAAAAAAAAACAGTATTTCGGAATTAATCTCATCCTTTAAGAATTTCAATTTTGCTGTGTTGAGTAATAACTTAATCAACCCTTCAATAAAATACTCCTTGTAGAAATATCAATAGATATTTCAACCCATCCTTTTAGTTTCGATTACGAAAAAGAATTAGACATTACACTAGTTCATGAATCATGACACGAATTTGATTTCTATCAATATATGAAAGAAAGAATAAAAGGATTAAAAGGATCGTTTTCTATTGTAATTGTATTTTTTCTATTTTTTTTGTTCCTCTTCTTCTTTCTGAGAGAAAAGGGTGCTTAAAAAAGGGGTAAAGGATTATTTCGTTCCTGATAGTTATTTCTTTAACTGGCGGATAGGAGCATACTCTGGATCGGAATTGTGGTGTGGGGAGTACTGCCTGATCATTTCTACCAACTTAAAGCCCCATTTACGATTCTTTTTATGTTATGCAGAAGTATCCTTTTAGATAATTGACATAATCTACATTACTAACCCGTTGTGCGTATTTTGGTGTTCCTTCCTATCCACCCATTTTTTGTTTTCAACCCCCGTAATATATATGTATTGTAATACATACAAACGCTAATGAAAATTCCATAGGGTTGGTCTTTTGAGCCCGCTTCAAGCTAGGATGACCAATCAACCAATCTTGGGGTAAGGGGCTTCCTCCACTTTGACTTTTGTTTACTTCCCCTTAACGCTTGTACATAGGAAATGAGACTTAAGCCACTTGTACTGCGAATTTGAAAGTTGTTTTCTTTCACTCATATATAACTATCAAATTTCGTTTATTAACCTAATTTATTAATCTAAAGAATAAATAAATGAATAAAAAACGGAAGATTTCTATTCAAGTTCGTTTTTTTCTCGAACGAAAAAAAAGCAAAACAATAGGAAAACGAAAAGCTTAGGTTTTAGCGAATCGCACGTAGAGATATTGATAAAACACATAAAGTTAATGGTATTTCATAACTAATCGATTGAGCAGCAGCTCGCAGACCACCTAAAAAGGAATATTTATTATTTGATCCATATCCTGACATAAGAAGTCCAATGGGGGCAATGCTTGAAATGGCAATCCATAAAAAAATACCGATATTGAGGTCAGCTAAAACAAAGTTATAACTAAAAGGAATTACTGAATAACTTAGTAGAATTGCTATGACTGCTATAGATGGTCCAATACTGAATAAACTACTATTTCCTCTAGATGGAAGAAGGTTTTCTTTGAAAAGTAGTTTTGTTCCATCTGCTAAAGCTTGAAGAATTCCCAAGGGACTGGCGTATTCAGGCCCAATACGTTGTTGTATTCCTGCAGATATTTCTCTTTCTAACCACACAATTACTAGGACACCTATTGTGATTGCTACTACAGGAGTCGAAATAGGGGCAAGCACCCACACGATCCCATAGACCTCTTGAGGGGATTCCACTCTGGAAAAAGAATTGATATCTTGTACTTCTGTTGTATCAATTATCATTTCAACGATCAACTTCCCCCATAATGATATCTATACTACCTAATATTGTCATAATATCAGCCAATTTCATTCTTTTAACTAACTGAGGAAGAATTTGCAAATTGATAAAACCCGGTGGGCGAATTTTCCATCTCCAAGGAAAACCACTTTGATCTCCTATCAGAAAAATTCCCAATTCGCCTTTTGGGGCTTCTACTCTCACATAAAGTTCTTGTTTCGTCAATTCAAAGGTGGGAGAAGGCTTTTTACTAATGAATCGATCTTCAAAATCATTCCCTTCTGGATCGTTTTCTCTATCAAAACATCGGATTTCTAAATTTTCATAGGGTCCTCCCGGAATTCCTTCTAAAGCCTGTTGAAGAATCTTTACAGATTCCGTCATTTCACCGATTCGGACTAAATAACGAGCTAATGAATCTCCTTCTTTTTGCCACTGGACTTCCCAATCAAATTCGTCATAACACTCATAATGATCAACTTTACGAAGATCCCATTCTATTCCAGACGCTCGTAGCATTGGTCCGGATAAACCCCAATTTATTGCTTCTTCTCCACCAAGAATGCCTACTCCTTCAACTCGTTCTAAAAAAATAGGGTTTCGCGTAATAAGTTTTTGATATTCACCAACCCCCGTTAAAAAATAATCGCAGAAATCCAAACATTTATCTATCCAACCATGAGGTAAATCAGCTGCTATTCCTCCGATACGAAAATAATTATGCATCATCCTCATACCGGTGGCAGCTTCGAACAGATCATATACTAATTCTCTTTCTCTGAAAATATAGAAGAAAGGAGTCTGTGCGCCAATATCTGCCATAAAAGGGCCAAGCCATAACAGATGGGAAGCTATACGACTCAACTCCAACATAATGACTCTGATATAGCTGGCCCTTTTGGGTACTTGAATATTTCCCAACAGTTCGGGTCCATTTACAGTTATTGCTTCGGTGAACATAGTAGCTAAATAATCCCAACGGGTTACATAAGGCAGATATTGTATAATTGTTCGGTTTTCCGCAATTTTTTCCATACCTCGGTGTAAATAACCCAATATTGGTTCACAGTCAATAACATCTTCACCATCTAGAGTAACGATGAGACGAAGAACACCGTGCATTGATGGGTGGTGAGGTCCCATATTGACTATCATAAATTCTTTTTCTGTAGCTAGTATACTCATAGGTTTTTCCTCGATTCATTCTTACATGAATTGTTGAAAACAACAAGAAGTTCATCAAGATTCAAAATCAAATAATTCGAAATTTTTTTTTAATTAACGATTTTTGGACTCCCGAATATTCAACTTACTAATTAATTCTTTATAACGTACTCTATTTTTCTTTGACAAATAAGCTAGCAGACGTTGGCGTTTTTCTAAAATTTTCCGTAGACCCCTTTGAGATAAATAGTCTTTTCTGTGCAATTCTAAATGTGAAGTAAGTCTCCGTATCTTATTAGTGAAACGGAATACTTGAAATTCAACCGATCCACAGTTTTCTTCTTTTTTTTCTTGAACCATAACTGAGACGAATGAATTTTTTACCATAAAACGAAACCCCCTCACCCTCCTTTTTTTAAGATGAATTTTACTGATCAGTAATAATAATACTAGTTACTTGAATTTGATATACACAATCATCTTAAGTTCGTTATGAACTTGCTAGAAAATCAATATCAATAATCAATCCAATTTTCAATTTGATTAGGGATCCAAAAGGATGGTATATTTCTGCAAAAGAGAAAAATTGGACCTAAAAAAAAAAGCTTCTTGATTCATTTATGGATCTAATTAATATGTACGCCATTTAATTGGTATCTTGTATCAGACTGGAATGGAAGATAAGACATGTATACATTTCTTTGTTTTCATATCCCAAACATGGGACATGATAGATAGGAAAAGTACACTATTAACGAATTTTCAATCGTGGATACATATGTATCCTTACCATACTGAAACGACTCCCATTATTGGTACTAAACCAATAGCGATTCATACAAATTAAATCTTCTAATCGAGAATTGGGCCAAATAAAGAACTTTAATTTAATTAGTTGATTTTTCTCTCTAGAAAGATCTTTGTTTTTATCCAAAATGTGACCCCCGATTTTTCCGTTAGTACAAAATACTGGATTTCTCTGCATACCGTTTTGATTCTTCGAATTGAAACAAATTAGAGTTCTTAATTCTCTACGACGTTTAGGGAATAAAATATTTTCAGGAACAAGCAAATCATAATGATTTTTGTTTCTATTTCCAGTCATTTTTTGATGTTTTGCAATGAATTCATCAAAATTTTTTTTATCAACATAGCCTTTTTCGCGGTATCTTTTAGTAATTTTGCGCTTATTCTTATGAACCAATGAAATACCTACGATTTGATATATAAAAAATTGGCCATCATTTTTTACAGACAAACGACGGGGTTCAATAATAAGCATTCCCCCTTTCGTCAATTCTCTAAGAGCGAAATCCTTCTTAGTGATCAAAATAGCCAAACTAATTTCTCCTCCTTGAATAGAGGCTATAGTAACGTCGCTAGGATTTATCAGTCGAACCAGGTGACAATAGACTTTCATATCATTGAGTATTTTTTCCCTGAAAGAAACAGTACCTCTCCATCTCAACTGCAAACACAAATATTTTTTTAGGAAGAAATCAAGCTGTGCTTCTGTTTCTCTCTTGTATTGCTTTTTCTTTATACGTTTTTTCATGTCCGATCTCGTATAATTTTCTTCAACATCTTTTTCTTGGTTTGAGAGAACTGATCCAAGACTTACTTGCTTTTGGGCATCCGATCCCGGATTTCCTTGGTCTGCGAGTTCTTTTTCTTCTTTACTTTGATTCGATAATTCAAGATCTTCTTTTTGAGTGGATGATATAAAAAGATCCGCTTCGTTCTTTCCGGTTCGAATTTTCTTACCATTTCCATGAAAATTGAAAAGAAGTAATTTGATTGGTATGATCCATGGTTTCCTTCTATATGCATTAAAAAGTAGCACAAATTCTGGAAAGAACCAAGGCTCCAGGTTTGATATAGGACAACTTAGTACTTCTTCATTCATTCCCATCCAATCAAAAAGTGTTCCTTTTTGGTTGGATGGGTTAATTTCTTCATCTTGATGAATTGTAAGATAAAAGGGGCCTCTTTTATTAATTGCATCAATTTTTTTATAATTATCGGACCTAATCTTAGTATTTTGATTACTGCTGGTACCAGTATCCATATCAACCCAGGCTTCAATATTGACCTTATTTCTAAGACAAAAAGTAAGAATTCTCCAATCAAAATATTTTCTATACAAGAATTTTTCCATATCCATAATATCATCTTCTCCTAGATAATTATTGATAAGGATACCTCCCAGCATAGCAAATAATTTTCCTTTCTTTATATTGTAATTATAATAATACTCTTCTTTATTATTTACTTGGCCTAGTAATCTATCACTATATGAGTCTTTCTTATCTTCATAATTAATCAATTTAGATGATAAAAGATCATATCTATAGTGTTTTTTTAAATTCGATTTTTGATTACGTAATGAGTCTGCTTCAAAAAAATGTTGTTTTTCGCAATGAGTTAATCCGTTTTTTTCATATGAATCTCTTTTAGTTAAATTTTGATTTTGAGCCATACAGTGTTGATTGGCTTTATTTCGCCATTCTTGTCGTACTAATCTAGCCCATTTAATCCGAGAGAAATCATATTGAGAATGACCGCTTAACCAGTTTTTCCATGGATTCCTTCCAAAATTCCAAAAAGGTTTATGTCTTAATTGGTAATTAAATATTCCGTGTTTTTCAAAAAAATCCTTTATTTCATTCTTAAGAAATAGAGATGTTCCGTGATATTGAAGAACAGGTCTTAAATTAGAAAAGTTAAAAATTGGGGCTTGTAACAATTTGTAAAATACATACGCTTGGGATTGTGAAAAAGACGATAAATTACAAGAAATCTTTGAATTCTTATTACTAATCTTCGAAAGTGATTTTTTGACAGTCGAAATGAAGTGAATTCTATTTTGATTTGTTTTATTAATTATTTCCGGATTTTCTTCATTATTGTGGATGTTTTTCTCAATAATTTTCATTTTTTTTCTTGTTGATTCACTAAAAGGTTTTGCATTGATTCTTGGAATAGTAAGGGTAGATAGAAAAAAATTTATGTATAGCTTTTCAATAAAAAAATTTAGATAAAAATAGGATTTACGGGTTAATCGAGTATTTCTTTTTTTGAATATCTGCCAAATCTTTTTTGATGAGTCTAATATTTTAGCAGAATAAGTTGTTTTGTTCGAACTGATATTTGTTTCTTGAGTTAGCGATACTTTTTGATTTTCTTTTGTAATTTTATATATTTGATTTCGTATTCTGCTTGTTCTATTAGTCAGATCTGTCATTTTTTTTTCGGTCCGGGAGAAATTTGGCCAATCCATAGATAGAATTTCAATAGACGATTCGTGAATCTTCTGATTATTGAGTATCGAATTTTTTTGAGTTTCAACCAATTCATTGATTTCTCTCAAGTTTATTTTTGAAAGTTCTTTTATTTTTCCTTCTTTGAAAACCCTTAAAACTATAAAAGACTTAGTTTTCAATTTTCTAATTTTTTTTTTTAGTTCTTTAAAAATGGGTTCAAAAAAGGAACGTCGTTTTCGGGGAGAACCAAAGGGCATTTCAGTTTCCAATCCCAAAGCCGTTAAAAAACAAAAATCAGCTTCACTTTTTGCATCTTTATGAGGGGATTGTATCTTAGATCTGTGCCAGGGTTTCAGGCG